TCTATTGCAATAAAAGAAATAAATAAAAAAATTCCTCTACGGTCATACAAATTAATCAGCGAGTTGAAACAACAAAAGGGTGAAAAGAAAGAAAACGCCGCAAAGGATCATGAAATTCGTTCACGAAAAGCCAAACGTGTAGTGATTTTTACTAATAATCACCAAAATACTGATACTTATAATCAAAATAATTCTAAAGCCAAAGATACAACTAATTCTGATCAAACAAAAGAAATGGCTTTGATACGTTATTCACAACAATCAGACTTTCGCCGAAACATAATAAAAGGTTCCATGCGAACACAAAGGCGAAAAACTACCATTTGGAAACTTTTTCAAGCAAATGTACATTCACCCCTTTTTTTGGAGAGACTAGACAAATTTCTTCTTTTTTCTTTTGATATTTCCGAACTCATGAAAATCGTGTTTAGAAATTGGATATGTAAAAATACAGAATTTGCGATTTCAGATTATACTTATACAGAAGACAAAACAAAAGAAAATGAGAAAAAGGAAGATAACCAAACAAAAAGAGAAAAAGACAAAAGAGAAGAAAAAGTTCGGGTAGAACTAGCTGAAACTTGGGATAACATTTTTTTTGCTCAAATAATAAGAGGTAGTCTTTTAGTAATACAATCAATTCTTAGAAAATATATTCTATTACCTTCATTAATAATAGCCAAAAATATCATTCGTATGCTATTATTTCAACTTCCCGAATGGTCCGAGGATTTAAAGGATTGGAAAAGAGAAATGCATGTGAAATGCACCTATAATGGAGTTCAATTATCAGAAACAGAATTTCCGAAAAACTGGTTAACGGACGGTATTCAAATAAAGATCTTATTTCCTTTTCGTCTAAAACCTTGGCATAAATCGAAGCTAAAATTTATCCATAAAAATGAAATGAAAAAAAAAAGACAAAAAAACGATTTTTGTTTTTTAACAGTTTTTGGAATGGAAACTGAGTTTCCTTTTGGTTCTCCAAAAAAAGGACTTTCCCCTTTTGAACCTATCTTTCAAAAATTTAGAAAACAAATTCTAAAGTTTCAAAAAAAGGGTTTTCTGGGTTTAACAATTTTAAAAGAAAAAATAAATAAACTTTCAAAATCAAAAAGTCCATTACTTAGATTTAGAGAAATATATGAATTGAATGAAACTAAAAACGAAAAAGATTCGACAACCGTTACTCAAACGAGCCATAAAAGGTCCATTCCAACTATGGATTGGATAAATTATTCATTGAAAAAAAAAAAAATGAAAGATCTGAATATCAGAACAAGGACAATCAGAAATCAAATAGAAAAAATTACAAAAGAAAAGAGAAAAGATGTTATAATTTCAAAGATAAATATTAGTCGTAACAAACTAAGTTCCAATGCTAAAAGCTTAAAATCATTAAAAAATATTTCGCGGATATTACAGCGAAGCAATGCTCAATTAGTGCATAAATCATCTTTTTTTACAAAAATTTTGATTGAAAGAATATATATAGATATTCTTCTAGTTATCATTAAGATTCTGAGGATCAATATACAATTTTTTTTTGAATCAACAAGAAAAACTATTAATAAATACATTTACAATAATAAAGAAAATCCTAAAAGAATTGATAAAACAAATAAAAAAAAAATGAATTTTATTTCAATTATAAAAAAGTCATTTAATTATAGTAATGGTAGTCTTATTAATAATAATTTAGACATTTTTTCTGACGCAGCCTCTTTGTCACAAGCATATGTATTTTTTAAATTATCACAAACTCAAGTTATTAACTTATATAAATTACGATTTGTTCTTCAATATCACGAAGCATTTCCCTTTCTGAAAAATGAAATAAAAGCTTATTTTGGAGCCCAAGGGTTATTTCAATCAAAATTAAAAGATACAAACTTTAGGTTTAGAAATTCTGTAATGATAATGAATCAATGGAAAAACTGGTTAAAGAGCCATTATCAATATAAATATAATTTATCTCAAATTTACTGGTACAAATTAATACCACAAAAATGGCGAATTAGAATCACTCAGCGAGGTATAGTTCAAAAAAAAGATTTAAACAAATCGAACCTATATAAAAAAGACCAAGTAATTCATTACGAAAAACAAAAAAGTTTTGAAATAGATTCATTACCGAACCAAAAACGAAAAGAAAAATTTCAAAAATACTATAAATTTAATGTTTTTTCGTATCAATTTATTAATTCTGAAGATAAGAAAGACTCATCCATTTATCGATTACCATTACAAGTCAATAATAAGCAAGAAATTTCTTCTAATTACAAGACAAATAAAAAAAAGAGCAAAGTATTTGATATGTTGGGAGCTATCTCTATCAACAATTTTCTAGGAAAAGATGATATTATCAATATGGAGAAAAACCCGGACAGAAAATATTTTGATTGGAGAATTTTCCATTTTTGTCTTAGAAAGAAGGCCAATATTGAGTCCTGGATCAATATTAGAACAAAAAATAATATTAAGACTGGAAATAATCTACATCAAATAATTGATAAATTTGATAATAAAGATCTTTTTTTTCTTACGATTTGCCCAAATCAAGAAGTTAATTCATCCAAAAAAAAAAAAAAACTTTTTGATTGGATGGGAATGAATGACGATGACGAAATACTAAAAAGTCCCATATCAAATTTAGAACTAGAACGTTGGTTCTTTCCAAAATTTGTGATACTTTACAATGTATATAAGAAAAAACCATGGGCGATACCAATAAATTTACTTCTTTTCAATTTCAAGTTGAATGAAAATGCAAATGTCAGTCACAATAAAAATAAAAAAATCAACGGAAAGAATAATAAAAATATTTTTATATCTCTATCATCAAATGAAAAAAAATCTATTGAATTAGAGAATCGAAACCATGAACAAAAAGAATCAAAAGACCAAACGGATCTTAGATCAATTTTTTCAAATCGAGAAAAGGATGTTAAAGAAGAATATGCAGGATCGTACATGAAAAAAGGTAAATCCAAAAGGAATAAGGAAGCAAAACTGAATTTCTTCAAAAAAAAGTATTTAGGCTTTCAATTACGGTGGGATGGTTCTTTAAATCAAAAACTAATCAATAATATCAAAGTCTATTGTCTCTTGCTTAGACTGGCAAATCCACGAGAAATTTTTATATCCTCTATTCAAAGAGGGGAATTGAGTTTAGATATTCTGACGATTCAGAAAAATTTAATTTTTACAGAATTGATAAAGGGGGGAATATTGATTATCGAACCAACCCGTCTATCGGTAAAAAATGATGGAAAATCTATTATGTATCAAACCATAAGTCTTTTATTGATTCATAAGAGCAAACAGCAAATTAATCAAAGATACAGAGAGCTAAATTTTGTTGATAAAAAGAATTTGGATGAATCTACTATTGAAAGACATCAAAAACTAACTGGAAATGGGGACAAAAATGATTATGATTTATTTGTTCTTGAAAATATTTTATCCCCTAAACATCGTAGAGAATTGAGAATTTTAATTTCTTTGAATTCAAAAAAAAAAAAAGATATTAATATAAATGCCAAAAATTTCAATGGTACTAGCATAAAGAGCTGTGATCACATTTTAGATAAAAGCAAACATTTTGATAGTGATAATAAAGATAGAAATAAATTAATTAAATTAAAGCTTTTTCTTTGGCCCAACTATCGATTAGAAGATTTAGCTTGTATAAATCGTTATTGGTTTGATACCAATAATGCCAGTCGATTCAGTATTATAAGGATACAGATATATCCACGATTGAAAATTCAGTAAAGGTATATTTGTCATATTAAAATGAACTAACATTATTATTTAATATCTCGTTATTTATTATTACTGATCAATAAAATTATCTTAAAATTAAAAAGAGAGGGGGATTTCATTTTATGGTAAAAACTTCATTCATTTCAATTATTTCACAAGACGACAAAGAAGAAAAGGAGGGATCCGTTGAATTTCAAATAGTAAGTTTTACTAATAAGATACGAAGACTTACTTTCCATTTGAAATTGCATAGAAAAGACTATTTATCTCAAAGGGGTTTACGGAAACTTCTAGGAAAACGCCAACGACTATTGTCTTATTTGGCAAAGAAAAATAGAGTACGTTATAAAGAATTAATTGGCCGTTTAGATATTCGGGAATCAAAAATTCGTTAATTTGAAGAGTCTTTTTTTTATTATTATTTTATTAGTTGATTTATCAGATCTTGAATTTTTATGAACTTCTTTTCGTTTTCAGTAATTCATGCAAGAATGAATAGAGGAAACCCCTATGAATGTACCGACAACAAAAAATGACTTCATGATAGTCAATATGGGTCCACAACACCCGTCAATGCATGGTGTTCTGCGACTCATACTTACTCTAGACGGGGAAGATGTTATTGACTGTGAACCTATATTAGGTTATTTACACAGAGGAATGGAAAAAATTGCGGAAAACCGAACAATTATACAATATTTGCCTTATGTAACACGTTGGGATTATTTAGCTACTATGTTCACAGAAGCAATAACAGTAAACGGGCCAGAACATTTGGGAAATATTCAAGTACCTAAAAGAGCCAGTTATATCAGAGTAATTATGTTGGAGTTGAGTCGTATAGCTTCTCATCTGTTATGGCTTGGCCCCTTTATGGCAGATATTGGTACACAGACTCCTTTCTTCTATATTTTTCGAGAAAGAGAGTTAATATATGATTTATTCGAAGCTGCCACCGGTATGAGAATGATGCATAATTTTTTCCGTATCGGAGGAGTAGCAGCTGATCTACCTCATGGTTGGTTAGATAAATGTTTGGATTTCTGTGATTATTTTTTAACAAGAGTTGCTGAATATCAAAAACTTATTACGCGCAATCCTATTTTTTTAGAACGAGTTGAAGGAATAGGTATTATTGGTACAGGGGAAGCAATAAATTGGGGTTTATCGGGACCTATGTTACGAGCTTCCGGCGTACAATGGGATCTTCGCAAAGTTGATCATTATGAGTGTTATGACGAATTTGATTGGGAAATCCAGTGGCAAAAAGAAGGGGATTCGTTAGCGCGTTATTTAGTCCGAATTGCTGAAATGACGGAATCCATAAAAATTATTCAACAGACTTTAGAAGGAATTCCGGGGGGACCTTATGAAAATTTAGAAATTCGATATTTTGATAAAGAAAGAGATCCCGATTGGAACCATTTTGACTACCGATTCATTAGTAAAAAAACTTCGCCTACGTTTGAATTACCAAAACAAGAACTTTATATCAGAGTTGAAGCTCCAAAAGGAGAATTGGGAATTTTCCTGATAGGGGATCAAAGCGCTTTTCCTTGGAGATGGAAAATTCGCCCCCCGGGTTTTATCAATTTGCAAACTCTTCCTCAATTAGTTAAAAGAATGAAATTGGCTGATATTATGACAATACTAGGGAGTATAGATATCATTATGGGAGAAGTTGATCGTTAAAATGATAATTGAGACAACCGAAGTACAAGCTATCCATTTTTTTTCCGGATTGGAATCCTTAAACGAGGTCTATGGAATTTTGTGGATGCTTGTTCCTATTTTTATTCTTGTATTGGGAATCACGATAGGCATACTAGTAATTGTATGGTTAGAAAGAGAAATATCCGCAGGGATACAACAACGTATTGGACCTGAATATGCTGGTCCTTTGGGAGTTCTTCAAGCTTTAGCTGATGGGACGAAACTACTTTTTAAAGAGAATCTTTTTCCATCAAGAGGAGATACTCTTTTATTTAATATCGGGCCATCTATAGCAGTCATATCAACTTTATTAAGCTATTCAGTAATTCCTTTTGGTTATCACCTTGTTTTAGCGAATCTAAATATGGGTGTTTTTTTATGGATTGCTATTTCAAGTATTGCCCCCTTGGGGCTTCTTATGTCAGGATATGGATCAAATAATAAATATTCTTTTTTAGGTGGTCTGCGAGCTGCCGCTCAATCGATTAGTTATGAAATACCATTAACCCTCTGTGTATTATCCATATCTCTACGTGCGATTCGTTGAAAGAAAAGATTTTCTATATTTCTATTTATTTCTTTTTATCTGTTTAGGAAAATGGAAAAATTAATTGACTAGATATCTTCCATTTTTTATTCATTATTTGGATTGATGAACTAAACTGGATAGTTATATGGGTGAAAGAAAACAGCTTCTAAATTTGCCGTAAAAAAATTGAGACTCATTTTCTATGTACAAGACTAAAACAGAAATAAACAATAAACATAAGAAGACAATAATTTTTGCCCCAAGATTGGTTGATTAATCATCCGGGCTTGAAGCGGGCTCAAAAGAATCAACCTTATTGAGTTTTTACTATTATTTATATGTATTACCATAATGCTAACGGGCGATTTTGAGCAAAAAAATAAGTAGATGGTTAGGAACACAAAAATACACAAAGGATTAGTAATAGAGATTATTTTAATTATCAAAAAGGTATTTCCACATAATCGAAATAATAGAAAAAGAATATTACTTGGGGCTTTAAATTGGTAGAAATGATTCGGCAGTACTCCTCACGATTCCGATCCCGAGTATGCTCCCATCAGCTGATTAAAAACTAACTATCAGGAACGAAATAATCCTTTCCTTTTTTTGAAGAAATAAGACTAGGAACAAAAAAAGAATCTAATTACAATAAAAAAAGATCTTTTTTTTACTCTTTCTTTTTTTATAGTCATATTCATATAAATCGATCACCAACAAATGGAATGTCTAACCCTTATTCGTAATAGAAAAAATATTTTCGTAATAAATAAAACGATGAATTGAAATATCTATTGACACTTCTACAAGGAGTATTTTATTGAATTAATTATTTAAGTTATTGCTCAAAAAAGAAAAATTGAAATTCTTAAAAGATGAGATGAATTCAGACGTATTTTTTTGAATATTATAACAGACAGAATTTCATTGGTCGAATTTTGGAACGTTCGATAGATTTTGTCCTATCTATCTTACAAATATATCAAGATAAAATAAGACGATATACGTTCCTTAGATTTATTTATGGCCTTCGAGGAGCCGTATGAGATAAAAATCTCACGTACGGTTCTGAAATAGCGATGAGAACAGTGATGTTATCAACGACTATGATTATCTAACAGTTCAAGTACAGTTGATATAGTTGAGGCACAATCAAAATATGGCTTTTTGGGATGGAATTTGTGGCGCCAACCTATAGGGTTTATCATTTTTTTCATTTCTTCCCTAGCAGAATGTGAAAGATTACCTTTTGATTTGCCAGAAGCAGAAGAAGAATTAGTAGCAGGTTATCAAACCGAATATTCGGGTATCAAATTTGGTTTGTTTTATATTGCTTCCTATCTAAATTTATTAGTTTCTTCATTATTTATAACAGTTCTTTACTTGGGTGGTTGGAATATCTCTATTCCATACATATTTGTTCCTGAGTTTTTTGAAAGAAAAAAGATAGGTGGAGTCTTTGGAACAACAATGGATATCATTATTACATTGGTTAAAACATATCTGTTTTTGTTCCTTTCTATCACAACAAGATGGACTTTACCTAGACTAAGAATGGACCAACTATTAAATCTTGGATGGAAATTTCTTTTACCTATTTCTCTCGGAAATCTATTAGTAACAACCTCTTTCCAACTCCTTTCACTATAGAGTAATATTTTTCTATATTTACGACTTGTCTCAAACAAGAGAACGAAACAAACATAAAATTATTCATAGAGATTTGCGATATGTTCCCCATGGTAACTGGGTTCATGAATTATGGTCAACAAACTATACGAGCTGCAAGGTACATTGGTCAAAGTTTCACGATTACTTTATCCCACGCAAATCGTTTACCTGTAACTATTCAATATCCTTATGAAAAATTAATAACCTCGGAACGTTTTCGCGGTCGAATTCATTTTGAATTTGATAAATGCATTGCTTGTGAAGTATGTGTTCGTGTCTGTCCTATAAATCTACCTGTTGTTGATTGGAAATTGGAAACTGACATTCGAAAGAAGCGGTTACTTAATTACAGTATTGATTTTGGAATCTGTATATTTTGTGGTAACTGTGTTGAGTATTGTCCAACAAATTGTTTATCAATGACTGAAGAGTATGAGCTTTCTACTTATAATCGTCATGCATTGAATTATAATCAAATTGCTTTAGGTCGTTTACCAATGTCAGTAATTAACGATTATACAATTCGCACAATTTCGAATTCACCTCACAAAAGTGGGCAAACCCCCTTTGATTTTTGATTAAAGAACAATTTATAATTACTAAATTTGATTTAAGAATAATAGAATAATATTGCAGCTTAATTTGAATTGAAAATCTCTTAATATAGCTATAATTTTTTTTTCTAAATTCAAATTAGAGTGTTGAATTATCTTTTTCGAGAAAGAATAAAGAATGAGATTAGTCCAACAGTTGTATTTCTCTAGTAATTTCCATATATCCCTTAGGGTTGAATTCAATTATAGAAACCCATCTTAAATAAGATAAATAGGGATTTTCCTGGTCGGGATCAACAAGGTCATGAAAAAATAACGAATTCTATTGTTTTATCTTTTATTTTCCGTACAATGGATTTATCTGAACCAATATATGATTTTCTTTTAGTCTTTCTGGGATTAGGTCTTATATTAGGAGGTCTCGGAGTGGTATTATTTACCAACCCAATTTATTCTGCTTTTTCATTGGGATTCCTTCTTGTTTGTATATCTTTATTCTACATTTTATCAAATTCTTATTTTGTAGCTGCTGCACAGCTTCTTATTTATGTAGGAGCTATAAATGTTTTAATTCTATTTGCTGTGATGTTTATGAATGGTTCAGAAGATTACAAAGATTTTAATCTTTGGACTGTTGGGAATGGGGTTACTTCTTTAGTTTGTACAAGTATTTTTGTTTTACTAATTACTATTATTCTGGATACGTCGTGGTACGGGATTATTTGGACTACAAAAGCAAACCAGATTATAGAGCAAGATTTGATAAGTAATAGTCAACAACTCGGAATTCATTTATCAACAGATTTTTTTCTTTCATTTGAATTCATTTCAATAATTCTGTTAGTTGCTTTGATAGGTGCGATTGCTGTGGCTCGTCAGTAATAAATCTTTAGAATTAGCAATCGTAATCAAAATTCAACTTTGTTCTAATTTATCACATCTATTTTCTTTACAATTCTATTTGAAAACGATTGATGTATAAATTCTTTCTATTACCAATATATCTTTTTTCTGTACTTGTGATATTCTTATTCTAGGCAATCCAATATGTTGATGTTGAATTGTTGTTTATATTCAATTTATATTGAAATAAATCGAAAAGGAGTGAGTCGATGATGCTTGAACATGTGCTTGTTTTGAGTGCTTATTTATTTTCTATCGGCATTTATGGATTGATCACAAGTCGAAATATGGTTAGAGCTCTTATGTGTCTTGAACTTATATTGAATGCCATTAATATAAATTTCGTAATATTTTCAGACTTTTTTGATAGCCGCCAATTAAAAGGAAATATTTTCTCAATTTTTGTTATATCTATTGCAGCCGCTGAAGCAGCTATTGGTCCGGCTATAGTGTCGTCAATTTATCGTAATAGAAAATCAATCTCTATCAATCAATCAAATTTGTTAAATAAATAAGTAGTATTAATCATATAAAATAGAATATTTATCCATTTGAATTCACATATATGATATGTAACATATCCAGGCTGTTTGGTAAAACGTAATGAATTAAAGTAAAGTATCTTAACTCTGTCTAATAAGCAATGCGAATGAGTTCACCCGGAATTGAATAGAAAAAAATTCTGGTAAATCATTGATTCATCTGGTGTTTAAATATATGAATATGATTCGTTTAGAAATTTACTAGATCGAAAATTTATCACGTTCAAAAAAATTATAGATCCAATGTCACATTCAGTAAAGATTTATGATACATGTATAGGGTGTACTCAATGTGTCCGGGCTTGTCCCACTGATGTATTAGAAATGATACCTTGGGACGGATGTAAAGCTAAGCAAATCGCTTCTGCTCCCAGAACAGAGGACTGTGTCGGTTGTAAGAGATGTGAATCCGCTTGTCCAACGGATTTCTTGAGTGTTCGAGTTTATTTATGGCATGAAACAACTCGAAGCATGGGTCTAGCGTATTGATACTTTCTAGAAAAGCCCACTTGAATACATTTGATTTTTTGTTTACCGCCAAAAACCCGTACTTGAAAAAAAAAATAAAAAAATATATTAAGTTTTCGAGCACGGGTTTTTTCTGGTCCAAATGTATCTTGTCTTTACCACGAATTCTTTTCCTTGGTTAACAATATTTGTAGTTTTACCGATATCCGCAGGTTCCTTAATTTTCTTTTTCCCTCATCGAGGAAATAAGGTAATTAGATGGTATACTATATGTATTTCTATCTTAGAACTCCTTTTAATGACCTATGCATTCTTTTATTATTTTCAATTGGACGATCCATTAATCCAATTAACAGAAGATTATAAATGGATCAATTGTTTTGATTTTTATTGGAGATTGGGAATAGATGGACTTTCGTTAGGGCCTATTTTACTGACAGGTTTTATAACCACTTTAGCTACTTTAGCGGCTTGGCCAGTTACCCGGGATTCACGATTATTCCATTTTTTGATGTTAGCAATGTATAGTGGGCAAATAGGATTATTTTCTTCGCAGGATCTGCTACTTTTTTTCATTATGTGGGAGTTAGAATTAATTCCTGTTTATCTACTTTTATCTATGTGGGGGGGGAAGAAACGTCTGTATTCAGCTACAAAGTTTATATTGTATACTGCAGGAAGTTCCGTTTTTTTATTAATAGGAGCCTTAGGTATCGCTTTATATGCTTCCAATGAATCAACATTCAATTTTGAAACATCAGCCAATCAATCATATCCTGTAGCTCTGGAAATACTATTCTATATTGGATTTCTTATTGCTTTTGCTGTCAAATCGCCGATTATACCCTTACATACATGGTTACCGGACACTCATGGAGAAGCACACTACAGTACTTGTATGCTTCTAGCCGGAATCTTATTAAAAATGGGAGCGTATGGATTGGTTCGGATCAATATGGAATTATTACCCCATGCCCATTCTACTTTTTCTCCTTGGTTGATAATAGTGGGCGCAATGCAAATAATCTATGCAGCTTCAACATCTTTTGGTCAACAAAATTTAAAAAAACGAATAGCCTATTCGTCTGTATCTCATATGGGTTTTATAATTGTAGGAATTTGCTCTATAAGTGAAATGGGACTCAATGGGGCCATTTTGCAAATAATATCACATGGGTTTATTGGCGCTGCACTTTTTTTCTTGGCGGGAACCAGTTATGATAGAATACGTTTTGTTTATCTTGACGAAATGGGTGGAATGGCTACCCTAATGCCAAAAATATTCACGATGTTCAGTATCTTATCACTAGCTTCCCTGGCATTACCAGGCATGAGTGGTTTTTTTTCGGAATTAATAGTATTCTTTGGAATAATTACAGACCAAAAATATCTTTTAATGCCAAAAATACTAATTACTTTTGTAATGGCAGTTGGGATTATATTAACTCCTATTTATTTATTATCGATGTTACGTCAGATGTTCTATGGATACAAGTTGTTTAATGTCCCAAACTATTTTGATTCTGGACCACGTGAGTTATTTGTTTTGATCTCTATCCTTCTGCCTGTAATAAGTATTGGTATTTATCCGGATTTTGTTTTCTCATTATCAGTTGACAAGGTTGACACTATTCTATCAAATTTTTTTTATAGGTAGTTTTTTATAAATAAAAAAAATTAAAAAGCATTCTTATGATTTTGAAGTTTTCAAAATCTTTGTACAATGAAAAAAAAATATTCTTTTTTCATTTTAAATTCAAAAATCAATTGAATTGTAACCAAATATGTGTGGCATTTGTGAGAACTTTTTGAATCAGGTAATTTAAGTATTCAAAAAGTTCTCAACAACTTATCCTAAGTTTCTTATATATATGCTAGGCTGTCTTATGGTTATATTTGGTCTTTTTTCAATTCAATTAGATGTTAATTTAATATAAAGGAACCATAACTATGTAGTCCTATTCCTAATAAATTAACCCCTAAATAGCATATCCAAATTATAACAAAACCAATAGAAGCGATAATTGCGGAATTTAAACCTTTAAAATTTTTATTTGTTCGAGTATGGAAATAAATGGCAAATATGGTCCAAGTAATAAATGCCCAAGTTTCTTTTGGGTCCCAACTCCAATATGATCCCCACGCTTCATTAGCCCAGACCGCTCCTGAAAGGATACCTATGGTTAACAAGATAAACCCTATACTAAGAATACGATAACCCCAATGATCTAATTGTTGAATCAATTGAAATCTGTAATAATTTCTCACAGAAAGAGTTGAAGTATTTCTTAAAATATTGACTCTTTCCGGTATATATTGGATCTCACCAAAAGAAAATAAATGATTTAATAA